CTTATAATCCAGTCCATATAATGTCTTTTTCGGGAGCTAGAGGAAATGTGTTTCCGGTACATCAATTAGTAGGTATGAGAGGATTAATGTCGGATACACAAGGACAAATGATTGATTTACCTATGAAAAGCAATTTACGCGAAGGACTCTCTTTAACAGGATATATCATTTCTTGCTACGGAGCCCGCAAAGGAGTTGTTGATACTGCTGTACGAACATCAGATGCTGGATACCTCACGCGCAGGCTTGTCGAAGTAGTTCAACATAAAAAAGTACGTAGAACAGATTGTGGTACCCTTCGAGGTCTTTCTGTAAGTCCTCGAAACGGTATGATGCGAGAAAGAATTTTTATCCAAACATTAATTAATTGGTCGTGTATTAGCAGACGATATATATATGGGTTCACGGTGCGTGGCCACCCGAAATCTTCATATCGGGGTTGGACTTGTCAATCGATTCATAACCTTTCGAACCCAACCAATATCCATTCGAACTCCTTTTAGAAGTAGGAGCACGTCTTGGATCTGTCGATTATGTTATGGACGGAGTCCTACTCACGGCGACCTAGTCGAATTGGGAGAAGCTGTAGGTATTATTGCGGGTTAATCCATTGGGGAACCTGGTACTCAACTAACATTAAGAACTTTTCATACTGGCGGAGTATTCACAGGGGGTACTGCAGAACATGTCCGAGCCCCTTCTAATGGAAAAAGAAAATTCAATGAGGATTTGGTTCATCCCACACGTACACGTCATGGACACCCCGCCCTTCTATGTTATATAGACTTGTATGTAACTATTGAGAGTGAAGATATTCTACTTAGAGTGAATATTCCACCAACTTTATTTTATTTTAGTTCAAAACAATCAATATGTTGAATCCGAACAAGTGATTGCTGAAATTCGCGCGGAGACATCCACAAAGAATTTTAAGGAAAGGGTTCGAAAACATATTTATTCTTACTCAGAAGGGGAAATGCACTGGAGTACCGATGTGTACCATGCACCCGAATTTACATACAGTAATGTTCATCTCTTACCAAAAACTTCTCGTTTATGGATATTATCAGGAAGGCCGTACAGATCCAGTGTAGTCACCTTTTCGCTCCACAAGGATCAAGATCAAACGAACGTTCATTCTCTTTCTTTCGAACAAAGATATATTTCTAACTCCTCAGTGACTAATGATCAAGTAAAAGATAAATTTTCGGATCCTTGACGTAAAAAAAAGGATAGGATTCCGGATTATTCAGAACTTAATCGAATGGGTCATTGTAATCTCATATATCCTGCCAAAAATTTTGATTTATTGTTGGCAAAGAGGCGAAGAAATAGATTCTGAATTCCATTTCAATTGAGTCAAGAACGAGACAAAGAATTAATGCCCCTTTCCCTTCGATTGAAATACCCATAAATAAATGGTATTTTCCGTTTAAATAGTCTTTTTGCCTATTTCGATGATCCGCGATACCGAAGAAAGAGTTCGGGAATTACTAAATATGGGACTATAGAGAAACATTCAATCGTTAAAAAAGAGGATTTGATTGAGTATCGAGGAGTCAAAGAATTTCGACCAAAATACCTCAAGTAGATCGGTTTTTTTTCATTCCCGAGGAAGTGCATATCTTACCCGGATCTTCCCCCATAATGGTACGGAACAACAGTCTCATTGGAGTAGATACGCAAGCAAATCACTTTCAATATAAGAAGCCGAGTAGGCGGAGTGGTCCGAGTGGAGAGGAAAAAAAGATTGAACTTTCAATTTTAGTATAACGGATTCTCAGTAAACCGTTCTAAAGCCCACCCTAAGTCCCTTCATTCTTTCCCAGACTCATCTGTTATAATAAAGGGAAAAAGAAGACATGAGATCAAGCCTGGGAAATTCTATTATTCTTCTTACCCCCTATGAGCAGCAGACCAAGCTTCCTTAGCAAGAGCGGAGGGAAGTTAGCTTTCAACGAACTATGGAATTTAAGTAGATAACAAGTTGTGGTGTGAACAGACCTTTACTTATAAGTATTCCCTTGGTCAAAGAAATAAGGAAGATCAAAAGTGCGAAGGAATGAAGCTTCTCCTTTTCAGCATTGGAAGCTATGTCGTTTAAATCATCCACACATATCCACTAACGAGTATTAAAAAGACTGCGATTAGCCAAGTTTTACCAGAAAAAAAAGACCCCTTTCTCTGTCATCTGGGTTACCATAAATGAAGGAAAATTTCCAAACGGATGGTTGATGAATTTGCACATCCACAAAGTTCTGTGATTAATACTTATATAAATATTGAGGCTAGCCTGCCAGAGGACATACCACCCGACTCAATAACTTCAGCCTTTGAATACCAGAGTCTCCATCTTATTCTCTCCACTTAAGAAGCATGAATGGAAGTTAATCGAATCCGCTCTCCTTATCGGAAGAAACTTGTTCTTCTCGAGGGGGGGGTATCCGATTCTCTAGTAAAGGCGGGCCAAATGATCCATAATGAATGAATCCGAAGGAGTGATTTCATACCTCTCCCGTTGGCCGAGTCATTTCATACCTCTCCCTAAGGTCGAGCTGCTTCTAGGCCTCTCAAGGAAGTCTTAAGCGTGATTTCATACCTCGTACGATGGTAGCTTCGCAGCCTCTCCTTCCAGTCTTTTGCGTGGCTACGCTCCTCTACAACTACCTTTCGCCCAACATGATCACGAACGAAGACAGAAAATTGCGTAGATAGGAGGAGGAAACGAACCAACCCAGAAGTCAATATCGGAACGATTGAAGAAAGAGAATGGTGGCCCCTTCCGTCCAGGGGACATCGTCGGAGAACAATGTCTGGGACAGGGTGAGAACCTTCCGTTGGTTACGCCCTGACAGTGGTTGTGTTGGTTCTTCTATATGACGATATGGAGATAGATCCAGATAGAGATCTATATCTTTCTATCGATAGATAGACCTGAAGAGAAATGGATATTGATCCGCTTTCAAGATCTATGAACAAGAGAGACCCCGTCATATATCCATTTGAAAAAAGAGATGAATAGTGCGGGCGGAGCCACCTGAAGGAAGAGATCGACGATCCCCTGCAATCTTTCGTCAGCTTCCAGGGAGAAACTTTACTTTGAGAAAGAAGGGCATTCTATTCTATGCACTTCGTCAGGCGCCTTATACTATCTATATATATATAGCTATAGATAGGCTACCCTTTGAAGTTCGTTAGCGCCCTCGCCCTATTAGATTAGTTTAGTCATAAAGGAAAGTTGACTTTCGCCCTTTGACAACCTTACTGACTGAAAGGTGGCTCCGCTCAAACGAAGAACGTCCGAGACGCCTTATATTATAGAAAGGTTTGTAGAAAGAAAGGGGCTTCTTCAACAATTTCATTGCCTATAAATAGAAAGAAGTAGGGGCTTCAAAGCTTGTAGTTTAGGGGTGCGCTTCTTCCAGAACCGCGACTTTGTTCTGCAAGAATGGCTTTCTCTGATAGAGGCTCGCTTCGCTTTTGTTTTGTTGCGGAGCTTGCTGGATAGGTGCGGAGTAGGTGCTTGCTGCTCGCTCGCTGTCTACTAAATGAGCCTTCACTGCCCGCCTGCCCCCTATCTTTATCTTTATTTTAATCTTAAGTAAAGTGAAGTCAAATCAATGAAGTGAACAGCCCAACGAAGGCCAGGCAATCGGTATCGATTGTTGAAGCCAAGGCTGAAACCTAATTCCAAAATGAAACGAAAGAATAGACTTATAGTATATAGTATAGGAAAAAGCTTCTCTTTGATAGCGGTCATAGGGGTTCTGAAAGGATCTGATCGTAGATAGAGACTTAAACCCGTTCGGGGGTAAGGGCGGATGTAGCCAAGTGGATCAAGGCAGTGGATTGTGAATCCACCACGCGCGGGTTCAATCCCCGTCGTTCGCCCATCAATAAATGGACCAAAAGTTACGAAGACACAAACCAACCCGTCCATTTTTTCTGCAAGTCATCTCGAGGCTTTCAAACGCATCCAAGCAATTGGTATCCGATTAAAAAACATAGAAACCATTCGCCTTGCCTACTTGCTGAAAGCACAAACAAATAGAATGAATTCTATGAAGTTTTTAAGACCTCACTAATCAGCCTTACTTAACTTAGTTCAAAATGAATGAAATGAACCCCCGGATGAAGAGAAAATCTCCCCTCCCTTTTACTAAAGGGGAGCCCCGAGTAGTTTACCGGACAAATTGAGTTGTCGTGACGCCGTGGAAGATCGTATTGGACTTCTCTTCATCACGAGACTGATCGGATCTGCACACCCGAGAGACCTCCACAAAGCAAGCTAAAAAAAAGAGTAAGAAGACTGAAAGCAAAGAGTTATGCTTTCATTTCCATCTCAACAAAGAAATGAAAGAAAGTTCTTAATTCTTAAAAAAGGGGGTAGGTATAATGCACGCAGGCCAAGTCAAGTCAAGCTAAAGCTTGCCTTACTTTTCTTTCATAAACGTCTTAATGACTAGTAGAAGCTGACAGAAAGCGGTTTTTTCGGCACTCGCTTTCTTCGTCTTAAGTCAAGTTCAGTTTCCTTTTTTTTTTATTCGGAACTCTTAGTCGAGCTGATGGCGAGATCGATTTTATGTTCGAGGTTCAAGAGGAAAGAGAGGAACCACCGCCCAATGGTGCTTTTACGAAAGTACGGTCACCGGTGGCTAATACCTTCTCGACACTATCGAACTTGAAATCAACTCTCAATCGCTCTTTTTAGTGGGGAGGAATCCTTTTTTTATCCTGGACTTTTTGAAGGCAAAAAGCGCTGGAGGCCGGAGGCCGGGGAGGGTCAGAATGAGGTTCTTTGTTTTCAAGTCAAGCTCTGTATCCCTAACCCCTTCAAACAAAGTTTACATAACTAATAAAGAGTAGTGCCAAGAAACAACACATACCCAACACTTTTGGAAGGTTCGGGATCGTCAGGGAGCCCCTATAGACGTAAAGACTTGACTTCACTGAACCGGCACTACTCTTTCTTTCTTTGTCGGCTCCTACCATTCGTTCTTCGTCTGCTCGTTGAGTGCCGTCCTTGGCCCTTGCTCCTTTCTAGTAGCCGATCGAGTTTCTTCATTGTTTCAATAAGCGGGAGATGGTCCTGAAGTTCCCTCTTTTGGGTAAAAAAGTTGGGCGCCTGACGACTTTCTATAACAACGGATATGAGGCTTTGACCCTTTAAAGAAAGCGTTACGCGTTGGCAGACGCTTATTTTGCTTTCAAGCCTGAAGCGGATTCAATCTCTCTATTCAAAAGCTACGGGCCACTGCTTTTTTGGTTCTCAGTCAACGGGATCGGGGACTGGACGTCTATTTAACTGTCTCGCTTTTGCTCGTCTAAAGGCAGATGCTGTAGCTCGGTCAACCGTCTCTGGAATTGCTGCCTTTTCCGGTTCTGCTTCCACTCCGCCCACCATCCAGTGGATCTTCGCCTGGCGCTGATTCTGACTCTCGAACGGGGGAATGCAACCGTCACGATTGTTGACCCGGCCTCTGAGTTCGTTTTAGGCTGAAGTAATTGGAGGCCTATTACCAGATATAGGTATGGAATGATTTTCACCTACCTGGTAGATGTGTGCATTTGACCTCTACCCATACCTTTGCTATCTATGCTCCAACCATGATAGCGATTGGTGCTTCTTTCGGGGGTTCAACCAGCCTGGCCACTTGACGCTTTGGTTTTGCCTCATACCCGGAAAAACGAAAACTTGAACGAAGATATGCTTGCTTTAAGATAAACTGAAATTGGCTTCGCCCCCGCCTATACGGGATCAACTGGATTAGCTGCTATCTATTATTGATGAACAGGGAGAGGCACAAGCGCGTCATGCCCGACAGACTCACCTCGCATTGGGGGGATCAATGAACAATGGGACTTACCAAGACCGTCCACTCAACTCAAGACTTCGACTGGACCGGTAAGGACTAGGGGATACGCTTCAGACAATGCATCGAAATGGGTTCAACGCCCAGTTATGAAATCGAAGGAAGAAGAGGATGAAGAGAAATATAGCTGCTACACTTTTTCTGGGTGCAAAGAACCAACCAGATAATCCATCTTACTTACTCAAAAGCTTAGTATATTCTACTCGAAACCTTGCTTATGCTGCTGCTTTTTTTTTCTCCCTTTATCTGCCTCACCGTCCAGCCTCTCTCTTGCTGGTAGCTTTGGGCGTTTCTGAGATAAATAGCGAATAAGATAAGGAAGGAAGGCTAGCGTTCTCTCGTTTGTCTTTCTGGGCGGTACAAAAAAATGAAGAATGAGCGCACCGACGGACCCCGAAAAAGTTCTAATCTACCGTAGTATCTTCACCTTCACTGCAACAAAATGAAATTATGCCACTTTCTCTCCTTAACGAAGGGGCCCGCCTCACCTCTCCCCTTCCCATGGCAAAGTGAATCTTTCAGTTAATGCTTTGACCATGGCCTGCTCTTTGAAATGGAAGAGTACCCTTTCTATTCTAGCTGGAACGAGTAAAAAAAGAGAAAGTTTCCGCATGGAAAAAATTTCGTTATTCACGCCCCTTACCGTCATCCTGCGCGGACTTACAGGCTCGGGTTAACCACGCTTTGAGATGCTTTTAATTGTAAAGTGTTGCATCAGCGGCCTTTGCTGCCTGGGCGCGCGTGGTCCCAAGTCGGCTGATAAGTTTTTCGACCGGGGGAAGGAAAGAGACAAGAGGCGATTATCCCTCTTCTTTCAACAGCGGAAACGCCGCAATTCCTGAGTAGTCGTAGTTAGCCTAAGGACCGGAATCAGAGGTTTCGCGGGGCTACCAACTTTTTGGCGTTGAACGACTTGCCTAGTTGGAACTCTTCTCCGCCGACTCCTGAGGCTGGAATGGCGTACTACAGATCAGTGCGTTCTTGCCCGCTTGGTACTTGGATTCAACACATCTATCTGATTCCGAGCCTGTAATCTCCTTCTTCTACCAAGAGAATGCCTTTCTTTTGGTAGCTACCGATTACTTCACCAAATGGGTCGAAGGAGGAAAATCTGCAATAGGATTTCCATCCTTACCCATAGTAGACTCCAGGTAGTGATTCCTTACCTCAAGATCCTCAACTGAAGTGCTATCCCTTCCTGTCTTAGAAGCATACGGATGGGATTGCGTATTCTTTGTTTGCCGCTTTCTCTTTTCTTGACCCAGAGGATCCGACTTCTTATTATCTGGAGGCTTACCTGAGGGGTGATTAAGGGGCTCTGCTCTGTCAAAGACGAAGTTTCAATCAAACTGCTTTGAGAAAGCTTTATCTTAAAGAATTAAATAAGGGGCTGTTTCCATTTTCTTTTTTTGGTTTAGGGGTTAGCTCACCCTAGCAGCGGAATTGCCTTGGGGGCAGCCACCATATACACCTCCTCACACTCTTCTCGATCTGGCCGACAGATGCCTCAAACGCTAAATCACCCTACCTTTCTAACTCGTCGTCTTAAGAACTCCGCCTTTTCCGTGGGCATTTGTACACCTTAGTCTCAAAATCCTTTTCTTCTCGGTCCCAGAGGTAGTAGCAG